ATAATAGAAAAACAATATAAACAAGCAATTTGATAATTTTTTTGGTCATACAGAATTACATAACAAAATTTCCACCAATAATTTGTTTCTTTTTATAACTTGGTATTGTGATAAATCCGGGGATCTAGAAATTCATTTCGGATAATTGAACCTTCTCAAACTGTTTCTTTTTAAGAACCAAAAAGATTTGTGCCAAAATAATAGATCCCAAGAAGAGCAAAAGCCCCTGTACGCGTAATGGGTCTTGAAGGACTATTTCCGCATCCCCCTGACCAAATCCACCCACATTAGGATTACTCGTTAAGGGTTGATCCAGTTTGATAGATTCACCCTCGGAAACAAGAAGTTCTGGCCCTGGAGGGACAATATCAATCACTTGACGTCCATCCGATGCCTCCACTATGGTTATTTCGTATCCCCCTTTTTCTTTTCGTATGATTTTGTTTACTATACCCGCCGCTGTAGCGTTATAAACATTATTGTTACTTTTGCTCCCGTCGGGATAAATCTGACCCCTTCCCCTGTTTCCGCCTACGTATATGGGATATTTTAAGAAGTGAATGTCTTTCTTAGTAGTGGGGTCCGGGGAAAGAATAGGAAAGGTGATTTCACTATATTTTTGACCAGGAACAGGACCTATCACAAGAATATTTTTTTTAGTGGGGCGATAGCTCTGAAAAGACAGATTTCCCACCTTTTCTTTAATCTCGGGCGAAATACGATCGGGGGGGGCTAATTCAAAACCCTCAGGTAAAATAAGAACAGCCCCTACATTCAAAGCCCCTTTTTTACCATTAGCAAGAACTTGTTTCAGTTGCAGATCATAAGGAATTCGAACTACTGCTTCAAATACAGTATCAGGCAGTACCGCTTGTGGAACCTTAATATCCACGGGTTTGTTCGCCAAATGGCAATTGGCACATACAATACGGCCAGTCGCTTCTCGTGGATTTTCATAACTCTGCTGTGCAAAAATGGGATACGCCTTTGAAATGGGTGCCCGAGTTATTATATGTATGATGAGCGATACGGAAATGAATCGAATAATCTCTTCCTTTATCCAAGAAAAAGTATTTCTAGTTTGCATGGTCCAATCATTGATCCCAAAAATGTCTACAATAAAATTAGCTAAGTCACTAGTATAGTTCCTTATCTATGATTCTGCTAGATACTGAAATAATTTGGATGGAATATTGAAGGACTCCCCCGGGGTTGGCTAGAAAGAATAAGTCTATTTTTGGCTCTTTTACTTATGTTATGTAAAAAGTAACAAATATTATAATTGGAGCGTTCGATCATTTTTCAATCATTCATGGAATGATAAATCACTACAAGTGACGGAGATACGCGATTTAAATAACGAAAAATCAAATATTTAAAAATTGTATCTAAAATGACTGGAAAAGTAGAAACAAGACCGGAGATAATGTGATCATTATGATCAAATCCAAAATCTTTGTAGATAGAACCAATCATTAGTTCCCAACCATGGGGCGAATGGAATCCTATACATAAATCGGTTAATAAAAGAATAGAAAATGCTTTTATTGTGTCGCTTAAATTATATATAAATTCTTGAAGACAAGAGTTAAGAAAAATAAGGTCTTCATTACCTAGAATATAATAAACACTTAGAATAAGGAAAGAAATTATATTTGTTGAGAAATGTAAAATCGTATGTATACCACTCTCATTGTGCATCTTGATCAATTGTATTGTTTCGTTGTAGACTCCAGCATGGAGTTTTGGTAAATGTAAAGGCCCTTCCGGGTATTCCTTTATCATTTCGTCGAAGAGGGAAAGTTCCTCTAATTCTATGAATTTTTTTAGAATACCCTTTTCTTCAATATCATTCAAAAAAATTTCAGAGGGCCTAGTATTCCACCAATTATTAATCCAAGATTCCAGACTTTTGTTAAATGTAAATGAGGGAGCAATCCACCAAGGTAAAAATACTATAGATGCAAGATATAGAAGGGAAATAAATGCTTTCTTTTTTGCCATTTGCCCGTCTGTGAATTTTGAAATTAACTCGGCTCATTCGGCGACTCTATACGATACTAATATTTCAATCAAGTATCAGTTCTATTACATTACAAGTCTCCAGTCTATATCCCGATTTTTTATTTGTGATTCAGTACAGTGTTTGGTCTTGAATTTCGAAAGAATAGAGGAATATCAACAATATCAATATAATCAATATATAATATAAATATATATTATATAATTTATATAATTCTTTCAATATATATCAATTGCTCAAATTCGAAGCAATTATCTCCTTTGGAGGACTGCACGAAAGAGCCATTTTTTATTCAAATTACTCAATATTATTGACATTTCGAGACGCAAGAACTCCCCGGTTATCAAGATAGCAAAAAATAAAAAAAACTTGCGGGTCACCCGCAGTAGAGGAATAATTAATAGGAATTCCTTAGGAATTCTTTATTCCGAAATGTTTTGATATATATAATGAATCCATTATTTCAATTTCTTACTTCTTTCGTTAATGAATTGATTTCAGTCGATTTAACTATGCATAAAAAAAAAAGAATTTCTGGACAAAAACTATTTTGTTTTATGGTTGTTTCATGTACGTTTACTTTTTTTGTTCTAATCAGAGTTCGGCAGAAACTTTAGTTAAGTTATGCTATAGAAAAAATAGAAAGAGAATTCTTGAGTTATCTTTTTTCTTTTTCTTAAGAATAAAATAAGAAAGCTTTTACTTTTTTTTTTTCAAAAAACTTCAATTGGTACACGCAAGAAATAGGCCAATTCAGCGGCTTTCTGTTCAATTTCTCGTAGAGTCAAATTCTCATCGATACGAGTCAAGGGAATGGACCCCTGGCCTCTGATTTCGATATAAAGTATAGGACGAGAAAAAATACCCTCTTTAACTTCCATTCTGATGGATTGAATGTCCTTCATAAGGAATCGCAGAAGGATACGACGATTTTTTCCAGGAAATCCCCAACGAAAAATACACACTATTTCTTCTTTTATATCGAATCGATCATAACCGCTACCCACATTCCACGCAATTGTGCACCACAAATAGGAACTAATAAAAAGACCCGCAATTCCATAGAAAGACATCACGATTCCTTGTGGAAAAAAAACGATTTGCTGCGAGGGAAATAACGGTAGAAAATACCTACCAAGATAACTAGAAGTTCCAACCAATAAAAACCCTAATGAACCTAAAAAAAGGATAAAGGCCCAGAAGAAATTACTCGGTTTTCGAGACCCCGCTATAAATTCTATCCATATCCGGTCTGATCGCCAAGTCATACTATACTACATCTAGTTGCATTGTATTGTAATTGGGAGGAACCCCACCCAATAAAATTTACTTTTTTTGTTTCCGAAGTAACCCTCATCAACTAGCACTATTATGATGTGAAGCTTTAGGAGTAATTCATCAATTGCTTAGAGTTAAACTAAAAAATAACATCTCTTTTCTATGTATTATATATATGATATAATTTTTTATAGATATCCCCAGACATGTAGATATAGTTACTTTACGCTGCCGAAATCTTACCGATTTTTTTTTCAAAAAGCTATAAGTCATTTACTCATATCTGATGTTTATGCATACGAACTCGGGGTAAACTGCCATTCTACTAACTAGATATTTGTGTTATGCTCGAAATAAGCCTAAGTCTTAAAAAAAAAAAGATTTAACCGCATAATATCTAAAAAATTTTGTTTTTTTGAACATAAAGAAATAAAGAAACCATACCAATTGCCGGAAATACTAAGCCCACTAAAGGCACAAAAATAGCGGGTAAGTTGCTGATTGTTGTCATAGAATGGTTACCTCGATTTAATATTTATACCTCTTTATTATTATATTACCATTTTAATCCGTTTTTGTTTTGTTATAAAGATATCTTAGGAGATATACAATATAAGAGTGTATTATGTATATAGTGATTATGTATATAGTATATACACTACGATATAATAAGGAATAAATATAATAGGGAGTCAAAATACTAATATATATTATATATTATTAAGATAGTAAGTATATAATAAATGGAAATCAAAAGTGTAAATAAATGGGCTTATTCATCTTTCTATATGAAATAGATGTATGATAATCAACTTCTTTATTATTTATTATTCTTATTATTTTTCTATATCTATTTATTTATTGTAAATTTTTTCTAGTATATTGTAATGTTTTCATATTAATTTAATAACGATAAAAAAAAAAATTCCTAGAATTCTTTTCTACAATTCAATCTTATGTTACTAAATAAAAAAAAAAAATTCTTCAGACTTTTCCTTTCATTCCTATAAATGAAATAACTGCTTAGTCGCCCCCAAACAAATACTAAAATGTAGAATTAATTTAATCATTTAATTAATTTTTAAATATGAAATTTAAGGCTTATACGTTTCTACTTGAATTGCATTTTCTTTCAAAGGAAGGAAAGCATGGAGCTGAAATAATTCACTCAGAACTCCTTTTAAAGGATTACGTGGTACGATTGGATCAAATAAACCCTTATCGAATAAATATTCAGCTACTTGTGAACCCTCAGGTACTGTCTTATTCACTGTTTGTTCAATTACTCTTTTACCAGCAAATGCAATGTAGGCATCGGGTTCGGCAATAATGATATCCCCCAACATACCAAAACTAGCCGTCACCCCACCCGTAGTAGGAGATGTAAGGATTGCTACATAGAATAACTTTTTATTTGATTGATAATCATATAAAGCAGAAGATATTTTAGCCATTTGCATCAAGCTCAAAATTCCTTCTTGCATGCGTGCGCCGCCGGAAGCACACACTAGAATAAGAGGTAAAAATTGATTGGTAGCATACTCGATCAAACGTGTTATTTTCTCACCCACTACAGATCCCATACTACCCACCATAAACTGAAAATCCATAACCCCAATTGCTACGGGAATACCATTTAATTTACCTGTACCTGTTTGAACAGCCTCAGTTAATCCTGTCTTTCTTTGATAAGAATCAA